GTATTGGATCTCACCAAAGGAAAATGAACCAATAAATAAATGATGACTTTTACCCAAAATGTCTATGTTTTTTCGAAATGTAATGACTAGAAGAGCTATGGATAATAACGATCCACATAAAAGAGCTGCATAGCTCAATAACATCATACTTACGTGCATCATTAACCATTGGGATTGTAGAGCGGGTACTAATATTGTAGATTGATGCATTTCGGTTGAAAGACCCGAAGTGGCAAAGCCTTGGGTAAAAATAGTACTTGGCGCGGTTATTGTGCTTAAAGATTTTGGATGGTTCCGTATTTTAGGAACCATATGAATAATGGAGAAACTCCATGAAAGAAATATTAATGATTCATATAAATCACTTAATGGGAAATGCCTTGAATAAATCCAACGAGAAACTAATAATCCTGTTATACAGAAAAAAGTAGCTATCATGCCTTTTTCTGACAAATTGCATAGTCCTATTTCACGGACTAATAAGGTAATCAAATGAATCGTAATGACAATTGAAATGATCGAAAAACAGATGTGAGTTAATATATGTTCTAAAGTTGCAAATATCATATAAAAAATCCTTAAAAAAGGGGGTCCTTCAATTACAGAACGGAATGGGGATCCGTAATTGGATTAATTATAGGATCTATTGTGTCCCTTTTAGAATATGCCGCCACTCGGACTCGAACCGAGATGCTCTAGCACTGCTTCCTAAGAGCAGCGTGTCTACCGATTTCACCATGGCGGCTTGCTCGAAGTAATAATAGCCCATCCATGTTCAATCGTCGAGATTGAAGGATTCAAGACAATCTATTTTAGAAAACATTAGAATCGATGAATAAAGACTCGCTCAAATTTATATTTGAACGTTCAATAATTTTTAGTATCATGGTATAATATTAGTATTAACAATAGGCTTTCATGTAGTATAAGTTGGAGCAGTTGAAACTAGAAAGTTCTGTCCTCAGTCGAGGTCTAGGACTAAGATATCGTCCTTTTTTCTATCTCATTTTTTGAGAATTCATTTTTCATTTATCTGATTTCATGGACCCGAAATAAAAAAAAGATGGATTTTCTCAATGAAAAAAAGAAAATAAATAGGATTTTTTATGTATCAAAATTTCATCACGACATCAAAGGGATTTTGATACATTTTTCGATAGCTTGGGATCAAAACTGTATTAATGATTTGGATCCTCATCCTCATTGTGTACATAATTCGTGTTAGGATTTACCAACCCAATTAGGTATTGGGCTGGGTCTCTAACAAAAGAGTTTCAATCTCTATCGGAATTGTACCATATTTGAAAAATCGAATTTATTTCGAAAAAAAAAAATGGATATGGATTATGAATATATATATATATATTCAGATTTTTTTTATTCTGAAAAGTGAATTGATAGGGAAAATGAGAATCCTCATCTCTCGAATTATCAAAATTGACTATAACTAAAAGTCAAACTTTGTATCTTGTGTCTAACTACTTCTTTTTTGTTTTCAAACAAAAATAGGACCTTTTTTAGAACCCAGTAGACAGAAGAATTCTTATTCTACATACCACACGAGCCAGTCCTATCTCATATTGATGAGTTCAAAACAAATGTGAATCATTCATCTTATAAATCATACAATTCATCGGGTCATGCTCATTCAGATTATTCCAAAGCTTAATTACTATTATTGTTATTGTCGCACAAAAAAACTTTTAGAATGTCCGGTAGAAACAGATTTAGCTAAAGAAAACGCTTTTATCGCGGCCCGATATCCCTTTCTCTTCCAAACATTTTTACGAATACGCTTTTTTGACATAGAAGTACGTTTCTTTGGAACCGCCATTCAAAAATAAAGAGGTTACTCATTTTTATAGTTGGATGTGAAAGACATTTCAAAATGGATCGCTCCTTCTATTCATTATCTATATTTATTCCATGGATTCCTTCCTAACATACAAAAATATGTATCCGTGCACATCGGATATAATATAACTAGGGACAAAAAAATAAATAGAAGAAAAAACAAAAACGATGTTATTTTAATAGGAATTTTTTTTTTCACATCTCTATTACATACAATGCCCGAAGAAAAAAAATTCGTACTGATTGGTACCCTCATATCTTCATTCGGATCTATGTCTATGTGATTTACTACCATAGATATAGAAGTCGAATGAATTGCCGTTGATAAGAATCAAAAAAGGTTCAAATTCTTATCTCAGTCTATTTATATATCATATCATTTTGCTGTATTTAATAAATTGAAAAGTAACCCTTATCTAATTTAAGAAAAAAAAAAAAAGAATGTAACATTCACATTTTTTTCTATTAATTGATCAAGCTCGAGGATAGAGTGCCCATAATTTTAATTCAAATGAGACTAGAAGTGAATCGGTTAAACTAAGCAATACATTACTTGATAAAAGTAATTTCAGTTCTCTCTTATTTCAGTTTTATTTGAAATAACGAGTATCATAGTGTTTCCTATAAACATAAGTTTTTTTTTGTTTTATTGGAATAGAAGCCAATCAATCAGTTCTAAAATCAATGAATTAGTTAATAACTCTGAATAAACTAATATTATATTAGGTTGAGTTATTGGCAGATCTTATGATCCATATCAGAATCAAGCCCTGTTTTTGGTGTAACTCTTTTTCCTTACTTTATGGATATAAATTCCCGTAATAATGGAATGATTAAAAATCTGATATTCTGTATAAATATATTAGTTAATAATAACTTTTAACTAATGACTTGGTCATATCATTTGACCAATCGTAACTTCTTGATTTGATTTTTTCAAATATCTGGGAAAGAATAATTCAAAATCATATTTGAGTTCTTTCTCATATCTATATTTTTTTTTTATTTATTGAATTATTGCTCCTTTCGAAAGAGATAAGAGCTGGTGAATCAGAAACAATAAAAAAAAATAAAATTAAAGTTTGATTTTTTTATGGAACATACATTTCAATATGCATGGGTCATACCTTTCGCCCCACTTCCAGTTACTATGTCAATAGGATTGGGACTTCTGCTTGTTCCGACGGCAACAAAAAATCTTCGTCGTATGTGGGCTTTTCCTAGTGTTTTATTGCTAAGTATAGCGATGGTTTTTTCCGCCAATCTGTCTATTCAGCAAATAAATGGCAGTTTTATTTATCAATATCTATGGTCTTGGACCATCAATAATGATTTTTCCTTAGAGTTCGGCTACTTGATCGATCCACTTACTTCTATTATGTCAATACTAATCACTACTGTTGGAATCGTGGTTCTTATTTATAGTGACAATTATATGTCTCATGATCAAGGATACTTGAGATTTTTTGCTTATATGAGTTTTTCCAATACTTCCATGTTGGGATTAGTTACTAGTTCCAATTTGATACAAATTCATATTTTTTGGGAGCTAGTGGGAATGTGTTCGTATCTATTAATAGGTTTTTGGTCCACACGAACCGTTGCAGCAAATGCTTGTCAAAAAGCGTTTGTAACTAATCGTGTAGGGGATTTTGGTTTACTATTAGGAATCTTAGGTCTTTATTGGATAACAGGTAGTTTCGAATTTCGGGATTTGTTCGAAATTTTCAAGAACTTGATCCATAGTAATGGGATTCATTTTTTATTTGCTACTCTTTGTGCCTCCCTATTATTCGTCGGTGCAGTTGCTAAATCTGCACAATTCCCCCTTCATGTATGGTTACCTGATGCCATGGAGGGACCCACTCCCATTTCGGCTCTTATACATGCTGCTACTATGGTAGCAGCGGGAATTTTTCTTGTAGCTCGACTTCTCCCTATTTTCACAGTCATACCTTACATAATGAATCTCATTGCTTTGATAGGTGTGATAACGGTACTATTAGGAGCTACTTTGGCTCTTGCTCAAAGAGACATTAAGAGAAGTTTAGCCTATTCTACAATGTCTCAATTGGGTTATACTATGTTAGCTCTAGGTATAGGTTCTTATCGAGCTGCTTTATTCCATTTGATCACTCACGCCTACTCTAAAGCATTATTGTTTTTAGGGTCTGGATCCATTATTCACTCAATGGAACCTATTGTTGGATATTCTCCAGATAAAAGTCAGAACATGGTTCTTATGGGTGGTTTAACAAAGTATGTCCCAATTACAAAAACTACTTTTTTATTAGGTACACTTTCTCTTTGTGGTATTCCACCTCTTGCTTGTTTTTGGTCCAAAGATGAAATTCTTAATGATAGTTGGTTGTATTCACCCATTTTTGCGATAATAGCTTGTTCCACAACAGGGTTAACCGCATTTTACATGTTTCGGATGTACTTACTTACTTTTGAAGGGCATTTACACGTTCATTTTCCAAATTACAGCGGTATTACAAACGGCTCGTTCTATTCAATATCTATATGGGGGAAAGAAGGACCGAAACCTGTTAAAAGAAATTTCATTTTATCAACAATGAATAATAATGAAAAGGTTTCCTTTTTTTCGAAGAAAACATATCCAATTGATGGGAATGTAAGAAACCTGATGCGATCCTTTAGTACTCATTTTGACAATAAAGAAACTTCCGTGTATCCCCAAGAATCGGACAATACTATGTTATTTCCTCTGCTTGTATTGGTCCTATTTACTTTGTTCGTTGGATCCATCGGAATTCCAGGAGTAATGGATATGGATTTTGACATATTATCGAAATGGTTAACCCCATCGATAAACCTTTTGCATCAAAATTCGCACTATTCCCTGGATTGGTATGAATTTGTGATAAATGCAATTTATTCAGTTAGTATATCCTATTTCGGAATACTCATAGCATCCCTTTTATATGGGTCTGTTTATTCATCTTTCCATAATTTTGACTTAATCAATTCATTTGTTAAAACGGGTCCTAAGAGAATTTTATTGGACCGAATCAAAAATGTGATATATAATTGGTCGTATAATCGTGGTTACATAGATGTTTTTTATGCAACAGCCTTCACTAGGGGCATAAGGGGATTAGCCCAACTAACTCACTTTTTTG